TTCAAAGAAGTCAAAATATATGAATCGAGAGAATTAAAAGAAGAAAAAGATTCCCTAATAAGCAATCAGATAATTCACGAATCGCCGGTCCAAAATGCACCCCCAAGTTGGAGAAATTCTTCATTTACAGAAAAAAAAACGAAGAATCTGGCGGATCGAACAAGTACAATTCTAAATCAAATAGAAAAAATTTCAAAAGAGAAAAAAAAAGTAACTCCAAAAATAAATAATCTTAGTAGTGCTAACAAAACAAACTATAATGCTAACAGATTCGAAAAACGGCAAATATTAAAAAGAATAAATGCTCGAATCGTTTGTAAATCCCCCCTTTTTTTTAAATTTTTTATTGAAAGAATATACACAGATATTTTTTTATCTAGCACTAATATCCTAAAAACAAATACAAAACTTTTTCTTGAATTAATAAAAAAAATGAGTGATAAATCCATTTATAATAATTCAAGAAAACAAGAAATAATTAATAAAAAAAAGAAAAAACCAATTCCGTTTATTTCAAAGTCACTTGATAATATCAATAATGTTAAAACTAACTCACGTGGTTTTTATGACTTATCCGAAATATCCCAAGCATATGTATTTTACAAATTATCACAAATCCAAGTTAGTAATTCGTATAAATTAAGATATGTTCTTGACTATCAAGGAATCCCCTTTTTTCCGAAACCCGAAATAAAGGATTCTTTTGAAACGCGGGGAGTGGTTCATTCGAAATTGGGGAATAAGAAACTTCCGAGTTATGAAATGAATCAATGGAAAAATTGGTTAAGAGGGTATTATCAATACAATTTATCTCAGATAAAATGGTCTAGATTAATACCAGAAAAGTGGCGAAATACGCTTCATAAGCGTCATATAGCTAAAAAGGAAATTGTAAGCAAATGGGAGGAAAAAGACCACTTAATTGATTCCAAAAAACAATTTGAAGCATATTCATTATCTAATCAAAATCAAAAAGAGAATTTTCAAAAAGACTATAGGTATGATCTTTTATCATATAAATTTATTGATTATGAAAATAAAACGGAATGCTTTTTTTATAGATCTCCGTTTCAAGGAAATAAGAATCAAGAGATTTCTTACACGTCTAAAGAGACCCTTTTGGATATACCGAGAAACATCCCTATTCATAATTATCTAAATAATAATCTAGGAAGGGCCCATACTCTATATATGGATATGGAAAAAACGGCCAATAGAAAATATTTTGATTGGAAAAGTCTCAATTTTTATCTTAAACAAAAAGTTAATATTGAGGCCTGTACCACGACCAATACCAATAGGAATCAAAATGTTCAAATCCTTACTAATAATTCTACTAAAAAAGACCTTTCTTATCTTAAAATTCCAAAAAAAAATCTACCAAATTCTCATAAAGGTTTTTTTGATTGGATGGTAATGAATGAAAAAATCCTAAAGCAGCCCATATCAAATCTGGAATCTTGGTTCTTCCCAGAATTTGTATTGCTTTATAGTGCATATAAAATGAAACCCTGGTTTATACCAAGTAAATTACTTCTTTTAAATTTGAATAGAAATGAAAATTGTAGTCAAAATAAAAAGATCAATGAAAAGGAAAAAGGAAGTTTTTTGGTTGCATCGAAAAAAAAGTATCCAAATCAAAAAGAAAAAGAACCCATAAGTCGAGTAGATCTTGGATCCGCTCTCTTACAGCCAAAAGATATTGAAGAAAATTATGTAAGATCAGACATGAAAAAAGGGAAAAAGAAAAAACAATACAAAAACAAGACAGAAGCAGAACTAGATTTCTTCCTGAAACGTTATTTGCTTTTTCAATTGAGATGGGGCGATACTTTAAATCAAAAAATGATCAATAATATCAAGGTATATTGTCTCCTGCTTAGACTCGTAAATCCACGAAAAATTACTATATCCTCGATTCACAAGAGAGAAATTTGTTTGGATCTAATGCTAATTCAGAAGAATTTAACTCTTACAGAATTGATGAAAAAGGGAATACTGATTATAGAACCCGCCCGCCTGTCTGTAAAAAAAGGCGGACAGTTTATTATGTATCAAACCATAGTTATTTCGTTGATTCACAAGAGTAAACACCAAACTAATAAAAAATACCAAGAGCAAGGATATGAACCTAAGACTCATTTTGGTGAAGCTATTTCAACACAGCAAAGAATAACCGAAAATAGAGATAAAAATCGTTTTGATTTGCTTGTTCCTGAAAATATTTTATCGTTTAAACGTCGTAAAAAATTGAGAATTCTAATCTGTTTCAATTCAAAGAATAAAAATAATATAGATATAAATCCATTATTTTGGAATGAAAAGAACCTAAAAAACAGCATCCAGGTTTCACATGACAACAAGCATCTTGATAAAGAAAAAGATCAATTAATGAAATTAAAGCTTTTTCTTTGGCCTAATTATCGATTAGAAGATTTAGCTTGTATGAACCGCTATTGGTTTAATACGAATAATGGCAGTCGTTTCAGTATGTTAAGGATACAGATGTATCCACGATTAAAAATTTGTGGATAATATATTTTTTGTAAATATGCTATACCCTATAATATATATATACTAGAGTGTGCGGGGTATATGAAAATAAACAAATATACGGATCACGCGCCTTGTCTCCCATTTCAGTAATGTTTCAATTCTCACATTTCAGTAATGTTTCAATTAGATCTCGAAATGAATCAACAGAACCTTAGAACTTTCTTCATTTTAGGTCTAAATTCAAATTATTCGGCGAAAAAATGTATCAATCCTTTTCGACTCCTATCTAAATCTAATTTCAAATTAAATTAATTGATTTGAATTCAGAAAATTAGAAGTTCATAAAGAATTTATGATTATATTATTGTATATACCACATTCAAATTAATGAACTTATTATTATTATTACTGATTCAGTAAAATCCATATCTGTAAAAAGCGAGGGGGATTTTTTTATGGTCAAAAATTCATTCATTTCGGTTCTTTCTCAAAAAGAAAACAGAGGGTCTGTTGAATTTCAAGTATTCAATTTCACCACTAAGATAAGGAAACTGGCTTCACATTTGGAATTGCACAAAAAAGATTCTTCATCTCAGAGAGGATTGCGCAAAATTTTGGGAAAACGTCAACGGCTGCTGGCCTATTTGTCAAAAAGAAATAGAGAACGCTATAAAGAATTAATCCGCGAATTGGATATTCGTGAGATAAAAACTCGTTAATTTGAAGAGTGATACCTTTGAGCTTAATCGTTTAAATTTTGATGAACTTATTTTTACTTTAAACAATGTACGGAAGAATGACTCGAGAAAAACTTATGATTGCACCAACTAAAAGAAAAGACCTCATGATAGTTAATATGGGTCCTCACCACCCGTCAATGCATGGTGTTCTTCGACTGATTGTGACTCTCGCTGGTGATTATTGACTGTGAACCAATATTGGGTTATTTACATAGAGGGATGGAAAAAATTGCGTAAAATCGAACAATTATACAATATTTGCCTTATGTAACGCGTTGGGATTATATTATTTAGCTACTATGTTTACAGAAGCAATAACCGTAAACGGACCCGAGCGGCTAGGCAATAGTCAAGTACCTAAAAGGGCTGGTTATATCAGAGCTATTATGTTGGAATTGAGTCGTATCGCCTCCCATTTAGTATGGCTTGGCCCTTTTCTAGCAGATATTGGAGCCCAGACCTTTTTTTTTAATTTTTCGAGAACGCGAATTGATATATGACCTATTCGAAGCTGCTACCGGTATGCGCATGATGCATAATTTTTTCGGAGGGGTTGCTGCTGATTTACCTCATGGCTGAATAGATAAATGTTTGGCTTTTTGCGATTATTTTTTAAGTAGGGTTACTGAATATCAAAAGCTTATTACACGAAATCCTATTTTTTTAGAGCGAGTTGAAGGCATAGGCATTGTTGACCCAGAAGAAGCACTAAATTGGGGTTTATCAGGGCCGATGCTACGAGCTTCCGGAATACAATGGGATCTTCATAAAGTTGATCGTTGAAATGATAATCGATACAACAGAAATACAGGCTATCAGTTCTTTTTCCAGGCTGGAATCCTTAAAAGACGTCTGTGGAATCGTATGGATACTTGGCCCTATTTTAACGCTTGTATTAGGAATCACGCTAGGTGTCTTAGTAATTGTTTGGTTAGAAAGAGAAATCTCTGCGGGGATACAACAACGTATTGGACCTGAATACGCCGGGCCTTTTGGAATTATGCAAGCTCTGGCAGACGGTACAAAACTACTTTTCAAAAAGAATCTTTTTCCATCTAGAGGCGATACTCGTTTATTTAGTATCGGACCACCCATAGCAGTCATATCGATTTTACTCAGTTATTCAGTAATTCCCTTTAGCTATCGATTTATTCTAGCTGATCTTAGTATTGGTATTTTTTTATGGATTGCCGTTTCAAGCCTTGCTCCCGTTGGACTTCTTATGTTGGGATATGCATCAAATAATAAATATTCTTTTTTAGGTGGATTTAGGTGGATTAAGGGCTGCTGCTCAATCAATTAGTTATGAAATACCATTAACTCTATGTGTATTATCAATATCTCTACGTGCGCTTCGGTAAGACAAAAAACCTACCCTATTTCTTTTCTTTCTAGCAAGAAAGTTAAATGAGCTGAATATCTATTTTCTTTATTCATTGTTGGGGTTGAAGAATTTAATCAGATAGTTATATGAATGAAATAAAACGGCTTAAAAACTTGCTGTTATAAAGGAATTCAAGCCCATTTCCTACGTACAAGAATTAAGTGAAAATAAATATATATAAACAATCGAGACTATTTACCCCAGGGGTTTTTGATTAGCCGTCGTGGTCTGGAGCGGGTTCAAAAGATCAACCATATGTGGTTTTATTATCTATTTCCATAGATATATTACCCTAACGAGAGATTAAAAAAGACGAGTGGATGGTTAGGAAGACCAAGATACACAAAGGATTCGTAATGGAGATTCTGAAAATTACCCCAAAGGATATTTCTTTTTAGAAAAGTAATTCAAATCGGGGCTTTAAGTTGGTAGAAATGATTAAGAAGTACTCCCCACGATTTCGATACAGAGCATGTTCCTATCCGCCGATTAAGTAAATAACTATCAAGAACGAAGAAATCTTTTACTTTTGGTAATACCTCTTTTTCTAAGAAAGGAGAATAGGAACGAAATAAAATAGAAAGACTAGAATTGTAAAAAGAAATCTTTTTATTCAGAACTATTTTTTTTTATTTTTTTCTCTAAATAAAATTCTTGTTATGTAATTATGTAATGTCTAATTCTTTTTCGTAATCGAAAATGATCAAAAATCGGTTGAAATATCTATATGATATTATGATATTTCTTTTAAAAGTCTTTTTTATTCAAGGATATAAAGTTATTAATAAAGAAAATTCTTAAAAGATGAGATCAATTCAGAAGCATTTTTTGATTATAAATCTAGCAGATAGAATTCCATTGGTCTAATTCTTAGGATGAGAAGATAATAGTTTGTCTCTCTATCGATCCTATAAACACATTAAGATTAATAATCTTGAAAGTCCCTTAAATTTATCTGTGACCTATGAGGAGCCGTATGAGGTGAAAATTTCGTGTACGGTTCTGCAATAGCGACGGAAACAGTGATGTTATCGTCGACTATGATTATCTAACAGTTTAAGTACAGTTGATATAGTTGAGGCGCAGTCAAAATATGGTTTTGGGGGGGTGGAATTTATGGCGCCAACCTATAGGGCTTATCGTTTTTCTAATTTCTTCTCTAGCCGAGTGTGAGAGATTGCCTTTTGATTTACCAGAAGCAGAAGAAGAATTGGTGGCGGGTTACCAAACCGAATATTCAGGTATCAAATTTGGTTTATTTTACGTTGCTTCGTATCTAAATCTACCAGTTTCTTCGTTTTTTTCTTTACTTGGGGGGTTGGAATCTTTCCATTTTTCATACATACCCGTTACTGGGCTTTTTGACATAAATACAAGAAGTCAAGTTTTTAGAACAATAATTGGTATCTTTATTACATTATCTAAAACTTATTTATTCTTGTTCATTTCTATTGCAACAAGACGGACTTTACCAAGACTAAGAATGGACCAATTATTTAATCTTGGATGGAAATTTCTTTTACCTATTTCTCTAGGTAATCTATTATTAACAACTTCGTCCCAACTTCTTTCACTGTAAAAGAATAGTCTCTTTTCACAACTTATCTCAAACAAGAGAAAGAAAGAAGTGAAATTATTTATAGCTATTCAGGTATGTTCCCTATGCTAACTCGGTTCTTAAATTTTGGTCAACAAACAATACGAGTTGCCAGGTCCATTGGTCAGGGTTTCGTGATTACCTTGTCCCACGCAAATCGTTTGCCGGTAACTATTCAATATCCCTACGAAAAATTGATCATATCGGAGCGTTTACGAGGCCGAATCCACTTTGAATTTGATAAATGCATTGCTTGTGAAGTATGTGTTCGTGTATGTCCTATAGATCTACCCGTTGTTGATTGGAAATTGGAAACTGGCGTTCAAAAGAAATGATTACTTAATTACAGTATTGATTTTGGAATCTGTATATTTTGTGGTAATTGCGTTGAGTATTATCCAACAAATTGTTTATCAATGACTGAAGAATATGAACTTTCTACTTATGATCGTCACGAATTGAATTATAATCAAATTGCTTTAGGTCGGTTACCGGCGTCAATAATTGACGATTACACAATTCAAACAATTTCTCCGAATTCACCTCAAATAAAAAATGCAGAAAACCCTTAATATTTACAAACTCCCAACCCCTTAATTGGATTTAAAAATGAGGGTTTTCCTTGTTCAATACAAAAGAACGTCTGGTTGGCGAGAATCGCGGATTCATTTTGGTTGAAAATCAATTTCTATTTGAATAATAAAATTTCCAAAATATAAAGTTTTAACCTCTGCTTTCGAGAATAAGAATAGCCCAATAACTGTATCTACATCAACCCCAACTACCCCCATTCAAATTTCATTCAATTAATTAAGTATCCTAAAAAATAGGATAACTTTTCTTTTGTCCTGGTCAGGTCAACAAAGGCATGAAATGGTTCGATTTTTTATAAAAAATTAAATGGATTTACCCAGACCAATACATGATTTTCTTTTAGTCTTTCTGGGATCGGGTCTTATATTAGGAAGTCTAGCAGTAGTATTACTTCCGAATCCAATTTATTCAGCCTTTTCGTTGGGATTGGTTCTTTTTTGTATATCCTTAATTCTATATTATATCGAACTATTATTTTGTAGCTGTTGCGCAGCTCCTTATTTTTGTAGGAGCTATAAATGTTTTAATCATTTTTGCTGTGATGTTCATGAATGGTTCAGAATATTACAAAGATTTTCATCTTTTGGCCGTTAGAGATAGAGTTACTTCAATGGTTTGTACAAGTCTTTTTATTTCACTAATTACTACTATTTTGGATACGTCCTGGTATGGGATCGTTTGGACTACAAAATCAAATCAGATTATAGAACAAGATTTGCTAAGTACTAGTCAACAAATTGGAATTCATTTATCAACAGATTTTTTTCTTCCATTTGAACTTATTTCAATAATTCTTTTAGTCGCTTTAATAGGTGCAATTGCTATAGCTCGTGAATAAAGAATCTTTAAAATTTAAAAAGAGTAATTCAAATTTTTTGAATTACTGTCTAAAAAATAGATATAGATAGAAGAGAAAGGCTTTTGTTTTCTATCGATCCTATATACTAATCTATTTTCTTTTTTTGTTCAATATTTGTTAGAATTGATTTAATTAGTATTCAGATTGAAATGAATCAAAATTGAAAGGGAGTTGGTTAATGATGCTCGAACATATACTTGTTTTGAGTGCTTATTTATTTTCTATTGGTATTTATGGATTGATCACAAGTCGGAATATGGTTAGAGCCCTTAATGTGTCTTGAACTTATATTAAATTCAGTTAATATCATTTTTGTAACATTTTCTGATATTTTTGATAATCGCCAATTAAGGGGGGATATTTTCTCCATTTGTGTTATAGCTATTGCAGCCGCTGAGGCTCCTATTGGACTGGCTACTGTTTCATCAATTTATCGTAACAGAAAATCAACTCGTATTAACCAATCCAACTTGTTGAATAAGTAGTATTAATTTTAATATAAAAAATAGAAATTAAAATATTTATGAAGAAGTTCAAATCGGCAAATTTGGTACAGGGTAAGGTATGATCATGGTTGCAAAAATATAAAAAATCAAAGTATTCTGGCCCTCGCGCACAAACCAATTGGGAAGTAGATTGATTCTGATCACTTATTGATTCGTCTGGTATCTAAATATAGGATTCATTTATAAATTAGTTTACTAGACCGAAAACTTATGACGTTCAAAAATGTATAGATCCAATGTCACACTCAGTAAAGATTTATGATACGTGTATAGGATGTACTCAATGTGTCCGGGCGTGCCCCACCGATGTATTAGAAATGATACCTTGGGACGGATGTAAAGCTAAACAAATTGCTTCTGCTCCAAGGACCGAGGACTGTGTTGGTTGTAAGAGATGTGAATCCGCCTGTCCAACGGATTTCTTGAGCGTTCGGGTTTATTTATGGCATGAAACAACTCGCAGTATGGGTCTAGCTTATTGATACGTTCCGTAAAACTCTACTTGAATCCATTTTTTACCGGCAAAACCCGTGCCCAAAATATTTGAATTTGAGCACGGGTTTTGCCGGCCCAAGTATATCTTGTCTTTACCACGAACCAATTTCTTTGCTTAACATTAATTGCAGTTTTACTAATATTTGCGGGTTCCTTAATTTTCTTTCTTCCACATATAGGAAATAGATTAATCCGCTGGTATACTACATGTATATGTATTTTAGAACTTATTCTAACGACTTACGCCTTCTGCTATCATTTCCAGGTGGATGATTTGTTAATACAACTGGTGGAAGATTATAAATGGATCCGTTTTTTTAATTTCCATTGGAGATTGGGCATAGACGGGCTTTCTATAGGATCCGCTTTACTCACGGGATTCATCACTACTTTAGCTATTTTAGCGGCTTGGCCAGTTACTCGAGATTCTCGATTATTTTTTTTCTGATGTTAGCAATGTACAGCGGGCAAATAGGATTATTTTCTTCTCGGGACCTTTTACTTTTTTTCCTCATGTGGGAGTTAGAATTAATTCCCGTTTATCTACTTGTATCCACGCGGGGAGGGAAAAACGGCTGTACTCGGCTACAAAATTTATTTTGTACACGGCGGGTGGCTCCGTTTTTCTTTTAATGGGAGTTCTGGCCATTGGTTTATATGGTTCTACTGAACCAACATTTACTTTTGAAATATTAGCCAATCGGTGCTATCCCCTGGCCTTGGAAATAATATTTTGGATTTTTTATTGCTTTTGCTGTCAAATTACCAATCATACCCCTACATACATGGTTACCAGATACCCATGGAGAGGCGCATTTATAGTACTTGTATGCTTTTAGCCGGAATCTTATTAAAAATGGGGGGCGTATGGATTAGTTCGAATTAATATGGAATTATTCCCTCGTGCTCATTCTATATTTTCCCCCTGGTTGCTAATAATAGGCGCAACACAAATAATCTATGCAGCTTCAACATCTCTCGGCCAGCGGAATTTTAAAAAATGAATAATGAATGTGAACTGACGAGAACCCGGCGAATTACTAGAATATTCTAGTAATTCGCCGGGTTCTCGTCAGTTCACACAAAGGTTTTTATATGATATGTGATATACACTTTTATATTTCTGGACCCCCCTTTTTTTAATTCAATTATAATGTAAATGAACCATAACTATGTAGTCCTATTCCTAATAGATTAACTCCAAAATAGCATATCCAAATTATAAGAAATCCAATAGACGCCACAATTGCCGAATTTGTACCCTTCCACTTTATATTTGTTCGAATATGTAAATAAATCGCAAATACGATCCAAGTAATAAAAGCCCAAGTTTCTTTTGGGTCCCAACTCCAATAGGATCCCCATGCTTCGTTAGCCCACACCGCTCCCGAAAGAATTCCTGTGGTTAAAAAAATAAACCCTAGACTAATAACCCGATAACTCCAATAATCCAACTGTTGAATTAATTGTAATCTGTAATAATTCCTTGGGTAAAAAAACGAAGTATTTTGCAAAAAATTGCCCCGTTCATTCATATATTTGATCTCACTAAAAAAAAAAGACTTATTTAAAAAATGATTACTCGTAGAAAAAAACTTTCTCTTTTTTTTTACTGTAATGACTAGAAGAGATACTGATAATAATGATCCGCATAAAAGGGCTGCGTAGCCTAATATCATCATACTTACGTGCATTATTAGCCACTCGGATTGAAGAGCGGGTACTAATATTTGGGATTCGCGTATTTCAGTTAAAAGACCTGAAGTAGCAAAGCCCTGCGTAAAAATGGCACTTGGGCCGATTATTGTGCTTAGCAGATTTTTTTTTTTTTGAAATGCGGAACTATATGAATAAGGGAAAAACTCCACGAAAGAAAGATTAATGATTCATATAAATCACTTATTGGAAAATGTCTCGAATAAATCCAACGAGTAATTAAGAATCCTGTTATACAGATAAAAGTTATTATCATGCCTTTTTCGGACGAATCATATAGTTTTACGAGTTCATCGACCAAAAAGGTTATTAAATGAATTGTAATTATTATTGAAACGATCGAAAAAGAAATATGAGTTAATATATGCTCTAAGGTTGAAAATATCATAAAAATAAATAAAAAAGAAATTTCTAAATTATAAAATAAGAACAAAATCGGGAACTTAATTCATTTTCATTTATAAGATCTATTTACTTTTTTTAGTAAATCACATGCCGCCACTCGGACTCGAACCGAGATGCTCTAGCACTGCTTCCTAAGAGCAGCGTGTCTACCAATTTCACCATAGCGGCTTGTCTTGAATTCATAATAGCCCGTGGCTAATCAATCGTCTAGATTTTTGAATTCAATTGGGTGTAATATTTTTTTAGGAAAGATTAAAATTGATGAATAAAAATCCGTTCAACTAGGTATTTGAACGTTCATTATTTGAGTTTTAGCTGTGGTTTATTGGTTTATTGTGTTGAACTCTTGTAAAACGAGATAGTCCTACTATGAATTAGGGGGTAGAACCCCTCTCCCCAAAAAGAACCTGTTTTGAATCATTTAAAATTGATACGTCTTTTATCCAGAATATCTTCACTAAGTGCTTTGCGTGGATTGATAGCGAGATGTAGGTGGGCTCTATGTAGGAATTGAAAAAATAGGAATTTAGAAAAGTCAGAAAGTTATACAAAAAAGAAAACCCTATAATTCATTCTATATCCAAATTAAATAGGTTGGTGGGTAAAAGAATGCTTATAAATTAGGAAATATACTAAAAAAAGCAAGTATTCTTTTTTTTTTTCAATTCGGAATAGAAGAATTCTTATTCTATATATTTATTCTATAATATTAATATTATATTTAAATTTTAAGAGCGGAACGCATTCCATTTCCTATTGAGTCACTCAATAGGAAATGGAATTGGAGAGTTGGATTTTCGACATGAAATAACTCAAAAATCGAGTCAGACCGGTCTATATTATTCTGACCTGTTATGTTTTATTACTTATTTTATTTGTTTATCGCTCAAAAAACTTTTAGAATTGCCGGTAGAAAGAGATTTCCCTAAGGAAAACGCCCTTAACGCTGCCCAATAACCCTTCTTTTTCCAAAAGTTTTTACGAATACGCTTTTTTGATGCAGAAGTACGTTTTTTTGGAACTGCCATTTAAATAAAAATTAAGAAATTACTCATTGGTATAGCTGGATGTGAAAGACATCTATTGGTCAAAAAAATCTAAACTAAAAACTAAAGGAGTAGATAAGATGGGTGAAAAATATGTCCAATTTGACTAGAATTTTCAAATTCCAAAGAGACTAATAATTTGGTTCTTTCTTTCATTTGACCAACTAGAACTTCTTTATTTCAATATTTGAAGTATTTAGCAGAAACTCAGTAAAGAATAAGTTTAAAAGAAAAAATTATATTTTAGTTAGTGCATATCTTCGTTTTTTTATTCACTCCTTTTTAAAAAGTACATTAAATCGGAAACAAAAAATATTAATTTAAGAATTATAAAACTGTTTTATGGAACAGACATATCAATACGCGTGGATTATACCTTTCGTTCCCACTTCCAGTTCCTATGCTAATTAGGGGTGGGACTTCTTCTTTTTCCGACAGCAACAAAAAACCTTCGCCGTATGTGGGCCTTTCCGAGTATTTTATTGTTAAGTATAGTCATGATTTTTTCAGCTAATCTGTCTATTCAACAAATAAATAGCAGTTCTATCTATCAACATGTATGGTCTTGGACCCTCGATAATGATTTTTCTTTCGAATTCGGCTACTTGATTGATCCACTTACTTCTATTATGTTACTGTTAATCATTACTGTTGGAATTATGGTTCTTATTTATAGTGATAATTATATGGCCCACGATCAAGGATACTTGAGGTTTTTTGCTTATATGAGTTTTTTTAGTACTTCGATGTTGGGATTAGTGAATAGTTCAAATTTGATACAAATTTTTATTTTGGGGGAATTGGTTGGGAGGTGTTCCTATCTATTAATAGGGTTTTCTTTTTTGTATAACTTTCTGACTTTTCTAAATTCCTATTTTTTCAATTCCTACATAGAGCCCACCTACATCTCGCTATCAATCCACGCAAAGCACTTAGTGAAGATATTCTGGATAAAAGACGTATCAATTTTAAATGATTCAAAACAGGTTCTTTTTGGGGAGAGGGGTTCTACCCCCTAATTCATAGTAGGACTATCTCGTTTTACAAGAGTTCAACACAATAAACCAATAAACCACAGCTAAAACTCAAATAATGAACGTTCAAATACCTAGTTGAACGGATTTTTATTCATCAATTTTAATCTTTCCTAAAAAAATATTACACCCAATTGAATTCAAAAATCTAGACGATTGATTAGCCACGGGCTATTATGAATTCAAGACAAGCCGCTATGGTGAAATTGGTAGACACGCTGCTCTTAGGAAGCAGTGCTAGAGCATCTCGGTTCGAGTCCGAGTGGCGGCATGTGATTTACTAAAAAAAGTAAATAGATCTTATAAATGAAAATGAATTAAGTTCCCGATTTTGTTCTTATTTTATAATTTAGAAATTTCTTTTTTATTTATTTTTATGATATTTTCAACCTTAGAGCATATATTAACTCATATTTCTTTTTCGATCGTTTCAATAATAATTACAATTCATTTAATAACCTTTTTGGTCGATGAACTCGTAAAACTATATGATTCGTCCGAAAAAGGCATGATAATAACTTTTATCTGTATAACAGGATTCTTAATTACTCGTTGGATTTATTCGAGACATTTTCCAATAAGTGATTTATATGAATCATTAATCTTTCTTTCGTGGAGTTTTTCCCTTATTCATATAGTTCCGCATTTCAAAAAAAAAAAAATCTGCTAAGCACAATAATCGGCCCAAGTGCCATTTTTACGCAGGGCTTTGCTACTTCAGGTCTTTTAACTGAAATACGCGAATCCCAAATATTAGTACCCGCTCTTCAATCCGAGTGGCTAATAATGCACGTAAGTATGATGATATTAGGCTACGCAGCCCTTTTATGCGGATCATTATTATCAGTATCTCTTCTAGTCATTACAGTAAAAAAAAAGAGAAAGTTTTTTTCTACGAGTAATCATTTTTTAAATAAGTCTTTTTTTTTTAGTGAGATCAAATATATGAATGAACGGGGCAATTTTTTGCAAAATACTTCGTTTTTTTACCCAAGGAATTATTACAGATTACAATTAATTCAACAGTTGGATTATTGGAGTTATCGGGTTATTAGTCTAGGGTTTATTTTTTTAACCACAGGAATTCTTTCGGGAGCGGTGTGGGCTAACGAAGCATGGGGATCCTATTGGAGTTGGGACCCAAAAGAAACTTGGGCTTTTATTACTTGGATCGTATTTGCGATTTATTTACATATTCGAACAAATATAAAGTGGAAGGGTACAAATTCGGCAATTGTGGCGTCTATTGGATTTCTTATAATTTGGATATGCTATTTTGGAGTTAATCTATTAGGAATAGGACTACATAGTTATGGTTCATTTACATTATAATTGAATTAAAAAAAGGGGGGTCCAGAAATATAAAAGTGTATATCACATATCATATAAAAACCTTTGTGTGAACTGACGAGAACCCGGCGAATTACTAGAATATTCTAGTAATTCGCCGGGTTCTCGTCAGTTCACATTCATTATTCATTTTTTAAAATTCCGCTGGCCGAGAGATGTTGAAGCTGCATAGATTATTTGTGTTGCGCCTATTATTAGCAACCAGGGGGAAAATATAGAATGAGCACGAGGGAATAATTCCATATTAATTCGAACTAATCCATACGCCCCCCATTTTTAATAAGATTCCGGCTAAAAGCATACAAGTACTATAAATGCGCCTCTCCATGGGTATCTGGTAACCATGTATGTAGGGGTATGATTGGTAATTTGACAGCAAAAGCAATAAAAAATCCAAAATATTATTTCCAAGGCCAGGGGATAGCACCGATTGGCTAATATTTCAAAAGTAAATGTTGGTTCAGTAGAACCATATAAACCAATGGCCAGAACTCCCATTAAAAGAAAAACGGAGCCACCCGCCGTGTACAAAATAAATTTTGTAGCCGAGTACAGCCGTTTTTCCCTCCCCGCGTGGATACAAGTAGATAAACGGGAATTAATTCTAACTCCCACATGAGGAAAAAAAGTAAAAGGTCCCGAGAAGAAAATAATCCTATTTGCCCGCTGTACATTGCTAACATCAGAAAAAAAATAATCGAGAATCTCGAGTAACTGGCCAAGCCGCTAAAATAGCTAAAGTAGTGATGAATCCCGTGAGTAAAGCGGATCCTATAGAAAGCCCGTCTATGCCCAATCTCCAATGGAAATTAAAAAAACGGATCCATTTATAATCTTCCACCAGTTGTATTAACAAATCATCCACCTGGAAATGATAGCAGAAGGCGTAAGTCGTTAGAATAAGTTCTAAAATACATATACATGTAGTATACCAGCGGATTAATCTATTTCCTATATGTGGAAGAAAGAAAATTAAGGAACCCGCAAATATTAGTAAAACTGCAATTAATGTTAAGCAAAGAAATTGGTTCGTGGTAAAGACAAGATATACTTGGGCCGGCAAAACCCGTGCTCAAATTCAAATATTTTGGGCACGGGTTTTGCCGGTAAAAAATGGATTCAAGTAGAGTTTTACGGAACGTATCAATAAGCTAGACCCATACTGCGAGTTGTTTCATGCCATAAATAAACCCGAACGCTCAAGAAATCCGTTGGACAGGCGGATTCACATCTCTTACAACCAACACAGTCCTCGGTCCTTGGAGCAGAAGCAATTTGTTTAGCTTTACATCCGTCCCAAGGTATCATTTCTAATACATCGGTGGGGCACGCCCGGACACATTGAGTACATCCTATACACGTATCATAAATCTTTACTGAGTGTGACATTGGATCTATACATTTTTGAACGTCATAAGTTTTCGGTCTAGTAAACTAATTTATAAATGAATCCTATATTTAGATACCAGACGAATCAATAAGTGATCAGAATCAATCTACTTCCCAATTGGTTTGTGCGCGAGGGCCAGAATACTTTGATTTTTTATATTTTTGCAACCATGATCATACCTTACCCTGTACCAAATTTGCCGATTTGAACTTCTTCATAAATATTTTAATTTCTATTTTTTATATTAAAATTAATACTACTTATTCAACAAGTTGGATTGGTTAATACGAGTTGATTTTCTGTTACGATAAATTGATGAAACAGTAGCCAGTCCAATAGGAGCCTCAGCGGCTGCAATAGCTATAACACAAATGGAGAAAATATCCCCCCTTAATTGGCGATTATCAAAAATATCAGAAAATGTTACAAAAATGATATTAACTGAATTTAATATAAGTTCAAGACACATTAAGGGCTCTAACCATATTCCGACTTGTGATCAATCCATAAATACCAATAGAAAATAAATAAGCACTCAAAACAAGTATATGTTCGAGCATCATTAACCAACTCCCTTTCAATTTTGATTCATTTCAATCTGAATACTAATTAAATCAATTCTAACAAATATTGAACAAAAAAAGAAAATAGATTAGTATATAGGATCGATAGAAAACAAAAGCCTTTCTCTTCTATCTATATCTATTTTTTAGACAGTAATTCAAAAAATTTGAATTACTCTTTTTAAATTTTAAAGATTCTTTATTCACGAGCTATAGCAATTGCACCTATTAAAGCGACTAAAAGAATTATTGAAATAAGTTCAAATGGAAGAAAAAAATCTGTTGATAAATGAATTCCAATTTGTTGACTAGTACTTAGCAAATCTTGTTCTATAATCTGATTTGATTTTGTAGTCCAAACGATCCCATACCAGGACGTATCCAAAATAGTAGTAATTAGTGAAATAAAAAGACTTGTACAAACCATTGAAGTAACTCTATCTCTAACGGCCAAAAGATGAAAATCTTTGTAATATTCTGAACCATTCATGAACATCACAGCAAAAATGATTAAAACATTTATAGCTCCTACAAAAATAAGGAGCTGCGCAACAGCTACAAAATAATAGTTCGATATAATATAGAATTAAGGATATACAAAAAAGAACCAATCCCAACGAAAAGGCTGAATAAATTGGATTCGGAAGTAATACTACTGCTAGACTTCCTAATATAAGACCCGATCCCAGAAAGACTAAAAGAAAATCATGTATTGGTCTGGGTAAATCCATTTAATTTTTTATAAAAAATCGAACCATTTCATGCCTTTGTTGACCTGACCAGGACAAAAGAAAAGTTATCCTATTTTTTAGGATACTTAATTAATTGAATGAAATTTGAATGGGGGTAGTTGGGGTTGATGTAGATACAGTTATTGGGCTATTCTTATTCTCGAAAGCAGAGGTTAAAACTTTATATTTTGGAAATTTTATTATTCAAATAGAAATTGATTTTCAACCAAAATGAATCCGCGATTCTCGCCAACCAGACGTTCTTTTGTATTGAACAAGGAAAACCCTCATTTTTAAATCCAATTAAGGGGTTGGGAGTTTGTAAATATTAAGGGTTTTCTGCATTTTTTATTTGAGGTGAATTCGGAGAAATTGTTTGAATTGTGTAATCGTCAATTATTGACGCCGGTAACCGACCTAAAGCAATTTGATTATAATTCAATTCGTGACGATCATAAGTAGAAAGTTCATATTCTTCAGTCATTGATAAACAATTTGTTGGATAATACTCAACGCAATTACCACAAAATATACAGATTCCAAAATCAATACTGTAATTAAGTAATCATTTCTTTTGAACGCCAGTTTCCAATTTCCAATCAACAACGGGTAGATCTATAGGACATACACGAACACATACTTCACAAGCAATGCATTTATCAAATTCAAAGTGGATTCGGCCTCGTAAACGCTCCGATATGATCAATTTTTCGTAGGGATATTGAATAGTTACCGGCAAACGATTTGCGTGGGACAAGGTAATCACGAAACCCTGACCAATGGACCTGGCAACTCGTATTGTTTGTTGACCAAAATTTAAGAACCGAGTTAGCATAGGGAACATACCTGAATAGCTATAAATAATTTCACTTCTTTCTTTCTCTTGTTTGAGATAAGTTGTGAAAAGAGACTATTCTTTTACAGTGAAAGAAGTTGGGACGAAGTTGTTAATAATAGATTACCTAGAGAAATAGGTAAAAGAAATTTCCATCCAAGATTAAATAATTGGTCCATTCTTAGTCTTGGTAAAGTCCGTCTTGTTGCAATAGAAATGAACAAGAATAAATAAGTTTTAGATAATGTAATAAAGATACCAATTATTGTTCTAAAAACTTGACTTCTTGTATTTATGTCAAAAAGCCCAGTAACGGGTATGTATGAAAAATGGAAAGATTCCAACCCCCCAAGTAAAGAAAAAAACGAAGAAACTGGTAGATTTAGATACGAAGCAACGTAAAATAAACCAAATTTGATACCTGAATATTCGGTTTGGTAACCCGCCACCAATTCTTCTTCTGCTTCTGGTAAATCAAAAGGCAATCTCTCACACTCGGCTAGAGAAGAAATTAGAAAAACGATAAGCCCTATAGGTTGGCGCCATAAATTCCACCCCCCCAAAACCATATTTTGACTGCGCCTCAACTATATCAACTGTACTTAAACTGTTAGATAATCATAGTCGACGATAACATCACTGTTTCCGTCGCTATTGCAGAACCGTACACGAAATTTTCACCTCATACGGCTCCTCATAGGTCACAGATAAATTTAAGGGACTTTCAAGATTATTAATCTTAATGTGTTTATAGGATCGATAGAGAGACAAACTATTATCTTCTCATCCTAAGAATTAGACCAATGGAATTCTATCTGCTAGATTTATAATCAAAAAATGCTTCTGAATTGATCTCATCTTTTAAGAATTTTCTTTATTAATAACTTTATATCCTTGAATAAAAAAGACTTTTAAAAGAAATATCATAATATCATATAGATATTTCAACCGATTTTTGATCATTTTCGATTACGAAAAAGAATTAGACATTACATAATTACATAACAAGAATTTTATTTAGAGAAAAAAATAAAAAAAAATAGTTCTGAATAAAAAGATTTCTTTTTACAATTCTAGTCTTTCTATTTTATTTCGTTCCTATTCTCCTTTCTTAGAAAAAGAGGTATTACCAAAAGTAAAAGATTTCTTCGTTCTTGATAGTTATTTACTTAATCGGCGGATAGGAACATGCTCTGTATCGAAATCGTGGGGAGTACTTCTTAATCATTTCTACCAACTTAAAGCCCCGATTTGAATTACTTTTCTAAAAAGAAATATCCTTTGGGGTAATTTTCAGAATCTCCATTACGAATCCTTTGTGTATCTTGGTCTTCCTAACCATCCACTCGTCTTTTTTAATCTCTCGTTAGGGTAATATATCTATGGAAATAGATAATAAAACCACATATGGTTGATCTTTTGAACCCGCTCCAGACCACGACGGCTAATCAAAAACCCCTGGGGTAAATAGTCTCGATTGTTTATATATATTTATTTTCACTTAATTCTTGTACGTAGGAAATGGGCTTGAATTCCTTTATAACAGCAAGTTTTTAAGCCGTTTTATTTCATTCATATAACTATCTGATTAAATTCTTCAACCCCAACAATGAATAAAGAAAATAGATATTCAGCTCATTTAACTTTCTTGCTAGAAAGAAAAGAAATAGGGTAGGTTTTTTGTCTTACCGAAGCGCACGTAGAGATATTGATAATACACATAGAGTTAATGGTATTTCATAACTAATTGATTGAGCAGCAGCCCTTAATCCACCTAAATCCACCTAAAAAAGAATATTTATTATTTGATGCATATCCCAACATAAGAAGTCCAACGGGAGCAAGGCTTGAAACGGCAATCCATAAAAAAATACCAATACTAAGATCAGCTAGAATAAATCGATAGCTAAAGGGAATTACTGAATAACTGAGTAAAATCGATATGACTGCTATGGGTGGTCCGATACTAAATAAACGAGTATCGCCTCTAGATGGAAAAAGATTCTTTTTGAAAAGTAGTTTTGTACCGTCTGCCAGAGCTTGCATAATTCCAAAAGGCCCGGCGTATTCAGGTCCAATACGTTGTTGTATCCCCGCAGAGATTTCTCTTTCTAACCAAACAATTACTAAGACACCTAGCGTGATTCCTAATACAAGCGTTAAAATAGGGCCAAGTATCCATACGATTCCACAGACGTCTTTTAAGGATTCCAGCCTGGAAAAAGAACTGATAGCCTGTATTTCTGTTGTATCGATTATCATTTCAACGATCAACTTTATGAAGATCCCATTGTATTCCGGAAGCTCGTAGCATCGGCCCTGATAAACCCCAATTTAGTGCTTCTTCTGGGTCAACAATGCCTATGCCTTCAACTCGCTCTAAAAAAATAGGATTTCGTGTAATAAGCTTTTGATATTCAGTAACCCTACTTAAAAAATAATCGCAAAAAGCCAAACATTTATCTATTCAGCCATGAGGTAAATCAGCAGCAACCCCTCCGAAAAAATTATGCATCATGCGCATACCGGTAGCAGCTTCGAATAGGTCATATATCAATTCGCGTTCTCGAAAAATTAAAAAAAAAGGTCTGGGCTCCAATATCTGCTAGAAAAGGGCCAAGCCATACTAAATGGGAGGCGATACGACTCAATTCCAACATAATAGCTCTGATATAACCAGCCCTTTTAGGTACTTGACTATTGCCTAGCCGCTCGGGTCCGTTTACGGTTATTGCTTCTGTAAACATAGTAGCTAAATAATATAATCCCAACGCGTTACATAAGGCAAATATTGTATAATTGTTCGATTTTACGCAATTTTTTCCATCCCTCTATGTAAATAACCCAATATTGGTTCACAGTCAATAATCACCAGCGAGAGTCACAATCAGTCGAAGAACACCATGCATTGACGGGTGGTGAGGACCCATATTAACTATCATGAGGTCTTTTCTTTTAGTTGGTGCAATCATAAGTTTTTCTCGAGTCATTCTTCCGTACATTGTTTAAAGTAAAAATAAGTTCATCAAAATTTAAACGATTAAGCTCAAAGGTATCACTCTTCAAATTAACGAGTTTTTATCTCACGAATATCCAATTCGCGGATTAATTCTTTATAGCGTTCTCTATTTCTTTTTGACAAATAGGCCAGCAGCCGTTGACGTTTTCCCAAAATTTTGCGCAATCCTCTCTGAGATGAAGAATCTTTTTTGTGCAATTCCAAATGTGAAGCCAGTTTCCTTATCTTAGTGGTGAAATTGAATACTTGAAATTCAACAGACCCTCTGTTTTCTTTTTGAGAAAGAACCGAAATGAATGAATTTTTGACCATAAAAAAATCCCCCTCGCTTTTTACAGATATGGATTTTACTGAATCAGTAATAATAATAATAAGTTCATTAATTTGAATGTGGTATATACAATAATATAATCATAAATTCTTTATGAACTTCTAATTTTCTGAATTCAAATCAATTAATTTAATTTGAAATTAGATTTAGATAGGAGTCGAAAAGGATTGATACATTTTTTCGCCGAATAATTTGAATTTAGACCTAAAATGAAGAAAGTTCTAAGGTTCTGTTGATTCATTTCGAGATCTAATTGAAACATTACTGAAATGTGAGAATTGAAACATTACTGAAATGGGAGACAAGGCGCGTGATCCGTATATTTGTTTATTTTCATATACCCCGCACACTCTAGTATATATATATTATAGGGTATAGCATATTTACAAAAAATATATTATCCACAAATTTTTAATCGTGGATACATCTGTATCCTTAACATACTGAAACGACTGCCATTATTCGTATTAAACCAATAGCGGTTCATACAAGCTAAATCTTCTAATCGATAATTAGGCCAAAGAAAAAGCTTTAATTTCATTAATTGATCTTTTTCTTTATCAAGATGCTTGTTGTCATGTGAAACCTGGATGCTGTTTTTTAGGTTCTTTTCATTCCAAAATAATGGATTTATATCTATATTATTTTTATTCTTTGAATTGAAACAGATTAGAATTCTCAATTTTTTACGACGTTTAAACGATAAAATATTTTCAGGAACAAGCAAATCAAAACGATTTTTATCTCTATTTTCGGTTATTCTTTGCTGTGTTGAAATAGCTTCACCAAAATGAGTCTTAGGTTCATATCCTTGCTCTTGGTATTTTTTATTAGTTTGGTGTTTACTCTTGTGAATCAACGAAATAACTATGGTTTGATACATAATAAACTGTCCGCCTTTTTTTACAGACAGGCGGGCGGGTTCTATAATCAGTATTCCCTTTTTCATCAATTCTGTAAGAGTTAAATTCTTCTGAATTAGCATTAGATCCAAACAAATTTCTCTCTTGTGAATCGAGGATATAGTAATTTTTCGTGGATTTACGAGTCTAAGCAGGAGACAATATACCTTGATATTATTGATCATTTTTTGATTTAAAGTATCGCCCCATCTCAATTGAAAAAGCAAATAACGTTTCAGGAAGAAATCTAGTTCTGCTTCTGTCTTGTTTTTGTATTGTTTTTTCTTTTTCCCTTTTTTCATGTCTGATCTTACATAATTTTCTTCAATATCTTTTGGCTGTAAGAGAGCGGATCCAAGATCTACTCGACTTATGGGTTCTTTTTCTTTTTGATTTGGATACTTTTTTTTCGATGCAACCAAAAAACTTCCTTTTTCCTTTTCATTGATCTTTTTATTTTGACTACAATTTTCATTTCTATTCAAATTTAAAAGAAGTAATTTACTTGGTATAAACCAGGGTTTCATTTTATATGCACTATAAAGCAATACAAATTCTGGGAAGAACCAAGATTCCAGATTTGATATGGGCTGCTTTAGGATTTTTTCATTCATTACCATCCAATCAAAAAAACCTTTATGAGAATTTGGTAGATTTTTTTTTGGAATTTTAAGATAAGAAAGGTCTTTTTTAGTAGAATTATTAGTAAGGATTTGAACATTTTGATTCCTATTGGTATTGGTCGTGGTACAGGCCTCAATATTAACTTTTTGTTTAAGATAAAAATTGAGACTTTTCCAATCAAAATATTTTCTATTGGCCGTTTTTTCCATATCCATATATAGAGTATGGGCCCTTCCTAGATTATTATTTAGATAATTATGAATAGGGATGTTTCTCGGTATATCCAAAAGGGTCTCTTTAGACGTGTAAGAAATCTCTTGATTCTTATTTCCTTGAAACGGAGATCTATAAAAAAAGCATTCCGTTTTATTTTCATAATCAATAAATTTATATGATAAAAGATCATACCTATAGTCTTTTTGAAAATTCTCTTTTTGATTTTGATTAGATAATGAATATGCTTCAAATTGTTTTTTGGAATCAATTAAGTGGTCTTTTTCCTCCCATTTGCTTACAATTTCCTTTTTAGCTATATGACGCTTATGAAGCGTATTTCGCCACTTTTCTGGTATTAATCTAGACCATTTTATCTGAGATAAATTGTATTGATAATACCCTCTTAACCAATTTTTCCATTGATTCATTTCATAACTCGGAAGTTTCTTATTCCCCAATTTCGAATGAACCACTCCCCGCGTTTCAAAAGAATCCTTTATTTCGGGTTTCGGAAAAAAGGGGATTCCTTGATAGTCAAGAACATATCTTAATTTATACGAATTACTAACTTGGATTTGTGATAATTTGTAAAATACATATGCTTGGGATATTTCGGATAAGTCATAAAAACCACGTGAGTTAGTTTTAACATTATTGATATTATCAAGTGACTTTGAAATAAACGGAATTGGTTTTTTCTTTTTTTTATTAATTATTTCTTGTTTTCTTGAATTATTATAAATGGATTTATCACTCATTTTTTTTATTAATTCAAGAAAAAGTTTTGTATTTGTTTTTAGGATATTAGTGCTAGATAAAAAAATATCTGTGTATATTCTTTCAATAAAAAATTTAAAAAAAAGGGGGGATTTACAAACGATTCGAGCATTTATTCTTTTTAATATTTGCCGTTTTTCGAATCTGTTAGCATTATAGTTTGTTTTGTTAGCACTACTAAGATTATTTATTTTTGGAGTTACTTTTTTTTTCTCTTTTGAAATTTTTTCTATTTGATTTAGAATTGTACTTGTTCGATCCGCCAGATTCTTCGTTTTTTTTTCTGTAAATGAAGAATTTCTCCAACTTGGGGGTGCATTTTGGACCGGCGATTCGTGAATTATCTGATTGCTTATTAGGGAATCTTTTTCTTCTTTTAATTCTCTCGATTCATATATTTTGACTTCTTTGAATCGAAATAATAGAATTGGATTGACTTTTGAAATTTCTTTTATTTTTTTTTTTATCAAAAGTGTTCTTTTGATAACCCATTTTTTTGCTTCTTTTGAAAGTTTTCCAAGTAATTTCGTTTTTCCTTTGAAAAATAGTAGAACTCCAAAATACTTCTTTTTAAATGTTTCGGTTTTTTTTTTTAATTCCGTAAAAATGGGTTTAAAAAAGGAAAGTCGTTTTCGTGGCGAACCGAAGGGAAGTTCGGTTTCCATTCCCCAAACTGTTAAAAAACAAAAATCATCTTTTTGTTTTTTCTTTAGATCTTTCTGAGAATATCCTAGTTTCGATTTGTTCCAAGGTTTCAAACAGAAAGGAAATAAGATTTTTATCTGAATGCCATCTGTCAACCAATTTTTCGGAAATTCTGTTTCGGATAATGGAACCCCGTTATAAGTACATTTAACATGTACCTCTCTCTCCCATTCCTGGAAATCCTCAGACCATTCGGGAAGTTGAAATAGGAGTATACGTCCAATATTTTTCGCAATTATGGATGAAGGTAATAGAATATATTTTCTAAAAATAGATTGAGTTAGTAACACGCAACCTCTTATTATTTGCGCAAGTGGGATGGTATCCCAGGCCTCTGCTATCTCTATTCGCACGTTCTCTTTTATTTTTTTCTTTTCTTTTTGTTCTTCTCTTTTTGTTTGTTTCTTTGTATACTCTACAATTTTAAATGCCCTCCCACAATTTTTTAAAATCAGTTTAATTAACCTGGAGATATCAAAAGAAGAAAGGTTTTTTTTTTGTATTCTGTCGAAAAAAAGAGGAGAGTGTGCATTTGCTTGAAATAATTCTATTATTATTATTTTTCGCCTTTGAGACCGTACAGAACCCTTGATTATACCTCGCCTAAAATCTGATTGTTGCGAATAGCGTGTTAAAGACACTTCATTTGTGTCTGTTTGATCGAACGTATTAGTATCGGTATTAG